CTCCTTTTTTAAAATTTTTCATTGAAAAAATATACACCGATATCTTTTTATCTATCATTAATATTCCCAGAATAAATACAGAACTTTTGCTTAAATTAACAAAAAAAATTATTGATAAATCCATTTACAATAATGAAAGAAAACAAGAAAGAATTAATAAAAAAAAGAAAACTCCAATTCCGTTTATTTCGAGTATAAAAAAACCACTTGATAATATTAGTAATATTAAAGCAACTTCAGAGATTTTTTATGACTTATCCTATGTACCACAAGCATATGTATTTTACAAATTAGCAAAAATCCAAGTTACTAACTCGTTAAGATCTGTTGTTCAATATCAAGGAATCCCCTTTTTTCTTAAGCCTAAAATAAAGGATTCTTTTGAAACACAAGGAATGCTTGATTCGAAATCAGCAGATAACAAACTTCCTAGTTATGAAATGAATCCATGGAAAAGCTGGTTAAGAGGACATTCTCAATATCATTTATCTCAGATTGGATGGTCGAAATTAATACCAGAAAAATGGCGAAATATATTTCGTCAGCATCGTATAGCTAAAAAGGCAAATTTTAGCAAACGGCATTCATACGAAAAAAACCCATTAATGAATTCCAAAAAACAAAAACAATTTGAAGTATATTCATTATTTAATCAAAAAGATAATTTTCTAAAATACTATCGATATGATCTTTTATCATATAAATTTCTTCATTATGAGAGGAAAACGGAATGCTTTTTTTATGGATCTTCCTTTCAAGGAAATACGAACCACGAGATTTATTATACCATACCTAAAAAAAAAATTTTTGATATGCTGAGGAATATCCCTATTAAAAATGATCTAGGAAAGATCCATACGGAAAAACCGGTGAATAGAAAATATTTTGATTGGGAAATTTTAAAATTGGATTTTATACAAAAAGTCGATATTGAGGCCTGGATCAGAATCGATACCAATAGGAATCAAAATACTCAAATTCGTACGAAAAATTCTCAAATAAGTTATAAAAAAGATTTTTTTGATCTTAAGATCCCAGAGATCAATTTACCAAACTCTCACAAGGGATTTTGCGACTGGATGGGAATGAATGAAAAAATGCTAAAGCATCCCATATCCAATCTGGAACTTTGGTTCTTCCCAGAATTTGTCTTACTTTATAAGACATATAAAATGAAACCTTGGTTTATACCAAGTAAATTACTTCTTTTAAATTTAAATAGAAGTGAAAATAAAAAGATCAATGAAAAAGAAAAAGGTGCTTTTTTGATAGCATCAAATAAAAAGCATCGAAATCAAGAAGACAAAGAACCGACAAGTCCAGGAGAGCGGAGATCCGTCCTCTCACAACAAAAAGATATTGAAGAAAATTATGCAAGATCGAACATGAAAAAAGGGAAAAAGCAAAAACAATACACGAAAGCCGAACTACATTTGTTCCTGAAACGTTATTTGCTTTTTCAATTGAGATGGGATGGGACTTTGAATCAAAGAATGATCAAAAATATCAATGTATATTGTCTCCTGCTTAAACTGATAGATCTAAGAAAAATTACTATATCCTCGATTCAAAAAAAAGAAATGAGTTTGGATATAATGATGATTAATAAAAATTTAACCCTTTCCGAATTTATGAAGAGGGGAGTATTTATTCTAGAACCCATTCGTCTGTCTGAACAAAAAGATGGGAAATTTATTATGTATCAAACCATAGGTATTTCATTGGTTCATAAGAATAAGCATCAAAAATACCAAGAGCAAGGACATGCTTCTAACAATAATTTTAATGAAACTATTTCAACCCATCAAAGAATAACTGGAACTAGAGATAAAAATCGTTTTGATTTACTTGTTACCGAAAATATTTTATCCTTTAGACTCCGTAGAAAATTGAGAATTCTTATTTGTTTGAATTCAAAAAATAGAAATTCTATAGAGAAAAATCCGGTATTTTGGAACGTAAAAAACAGCAGCCAAGTTTCACATGACAATAACCATCTTGATAGAGATAAAAATCAATTAATGAAATTAAAGCTCTTTCTTTGGCCTAATTATCGATTAGAAGATTTAGCTTGTATGAATCGTTATTGGTTTGATACCAATAACGGTAGCCGTTTCGGTATGTTAAGGATACATCTGTATCCACGATTGAAAATTTTTTGATAATACACTTTTTCTATATATCCTATACCCTATATATATAATAGGGTATATAAAAGCAAACAAATACACAGATGACATGTCTTATCTCATATTTCATTCTAGTATCCAATATCAAATGAATAATGTCTGAATTCGAGCTCGAAATGAATCAATGGAACCCTCTTTCTTTTAGGTCTAAATTCCTCGACCAAAAAATGTACCAACCCTTTCTAGTCCTATCTAAAACCAATTAAAAAGTGGATTGATTGATTTGAATTCAGGAAATTAGGAGTTCATAAAGAAATTTTGATTAGATTATTGTATATACCACATTTAAATTAATGGCATTATTATTACTGATCGGTAAAATCCATATCTGTATCTGTAAAAAAGGCAGGGGGCGTTTTTTTATGGTAAAAAATGCATCGATTTCGGTTATTTCTCAAAAAGAAAACGAAGACCCTAGGGGGTCTGTTGAATTTCAAGTATTCAGTTTCACCACTAAGATAAGGAGACTTACTTCACATTTGGAATTGCACAAAAAAGACTTTTCATCTCAGAGAGGTTTGCGAAAAATTTTGGGAAAACGTCAACGGATGCTGGCCTATTTGTCAAAAAGAAATAGGGGGCGCTATAAAGAATTAATTGGGGAGTTGGATATTCGAGAGATAAAAACTCGTTAATTTGAAGGGTGCTACCATTTGAGCTTAGTCGTTTAAATTTTGATGAACTTCTTTCTTTTTACTTTCAGCAATGCATGGAAGAATGACTCGAGAAAAACTTATGATTCCACCAATTACAAGAAAAGACCTCATGATAGTCAATATGGGCCCTCACCACCCATCAATGCATGGTGTTCTTCGATTGATCGTTACTCTCGATGGTGAAGATGTTATTAACTGTGAACCGGTATTGGGTTATTTACATAGAGGGATGGAGAAAATTGCGGAAAATCGAACAATTATACAATATTTGCCTTATGTAACACGTTGGGATTATTTAGCTACTATGTTCACAGAAGCAATAACCGTAAACGGGCCCGAACAGCTGGGGAATATTCAAGTACCTAAAAGAGCTAGCTATATCAGAGCTATTATGTTAGAGTTGAGTCGTATCGCTTCCCATTTGTTATGGCTTGGTCCTTTTATGGCAGATATTGGGGCGCAGACTCCTTTCTTCTATATTTTTCGAGAACGAGAATTGATATATGACCTATTTGAAGCTGCTACCGGGATGCGCATGATGCATAATTTTTTTCGTATCGGCGGAGTTGCTGCTGATCTACCTCATGGCTGGATAGATAAATGTTTGGATTTTTGCGATTATTTTTTAACCGGGGTTGCTGAATATCAAAAGCTTATTACACGGAATCCTATTTTTTTAGAACGGGTTGAGGGCGTAGGTATTATTGGCGGAGAAGAAGCACTAAACTGGGGTTTATCAGGACCAACGCTACGAGCTTCCGGAATACAATGGGATCTTCGTAAAGTTGATCGTTATGAGTGTTACGAGGAATTTGATTGGGAGATTCAATGGCAAAAAGAGGGGGATTCATTAGCTCGGTATTTAGTACGAATTGGCGAAATGACAGAATCTATAAAAATTATCCAGCAGGCTCTGGAAGGAATTCCAGGGGGGCCCTATGAGAATTTAGAAAGCCGACGCTTTGATCGAATAAAAGATCCCGAATGGAATGATTTTGAATATCGATTTATTAGTAAAAAACCTTCTCCGACTTTTGAATTGTCCAAGCAAGAACTTTATGTAAGAGTCGAAGCACCAAAAGGAGAATTAGGAATTTTTCTGATAGGAGATCGGAGTGTTTTTCCTTGGAGATGGAAAATTAGACCGCCGGGTTTTATCAACTTGCAAATTCTTCCCCAGTTAGTTAAAAGAATGAAATTGGCTGATATTATGACGATACTAGGTAGCATAGATATTATTATGGGAGAAGTTGATCGTTGAAATGATAATTGATACAACAAAAATAGAAGCTATCAATTCTTTTTTCAGATTGGGATCCTTAAAAGAAGTCTATGGGATCATATGGATGCTTATCCCTATTTTCATTCTTGTATTAGGAATCACATTAGGTGTACTAGTAATTGTTTGGTTAGAAAGAGAAATATCTGCAGGGATACAACAACGTATTGGACCCGAATACGCGGGGCCCTTGGGAATTCTTCAAGCTTTAGCAGATGGTACAAAACTACTTTTCAAAGAAAATATTCTTCCATCTAGAGGAGATACTCGTTTATTCAGTCTCGGTCCATCCATAGCAGTCATATCCATTTTACTAAGTTATTCAGTAATTCCTTTTAGCTATCGCTTTATTCTCGCCGATCTTAGTATTGGTGTTTTTTTATGGATCGCTGTTTCAAGTCTTGCTCCCATTGGACTTCTTATGTCGGGATATGGATCAAATAATAAATATTCTTTTTTAGGTGGATTAAGGGCTGCTGCTCAATCAATTAGTTATGAAATACCATTAACCTTATGTGTATTATCAATATCTCTACGTGTGATTCGGTGAGACATAAAATTTCCCTTATTTATTTTCTTTCTAGCAAGAAAGTTAAATGATTGGAATATCCATTTTTTTATTCATCATTGGGTTGATGAATTAAACCAGATAGTTATATGAGTGAAATAAAACGGCTTAAAATTTTGCTGTTAAAGGAATTTAATCTCATTTCCTATGTACAAGAAGTAAGTGAAAGTAAACATAAGCAGTCCAGACTGTTTATCCCAAGATTGGTTGATTAGTCAGTTTGTCTTGAAGCGGGTTCAAAAGATCAACCGTATGGGGTTTTTACTATACTATTAGGATCCCTAAATGAGAGATTCAAAAAAAATGAG